AGAACTTCAGGATATTATAGCTATCCTTGGGTTGGACGAATTATCCGAAGAAGATCGTTTAACTGTAGCAAGAGCACGCAAGATTGAACGTTTCTTATCACAACCCTTCTTTGTGGCAGAAGTCTTTACTGGTTCTCCAGGGAAATATGTTGGTCTCGCAGAAACAATTCGGGGTTTTCAATTCATCCTTTCTGGAGAATTAGACGGTCTTCCCGAGCAGTCCTTTTATTTGGTGGGTAACATCGATGAAGCTACCGCGAAAGCTATGAACTTAGAAGAGGAGAGCAAATTGAAGAAATGACCTTAAATCTTTGTGTACTGACTCCTAATCGAATGATTTGGGATTCCAAAGTGAAAGAGATTATTTTATCTACTAATAGTGGACAAATTGGGGTATTACCAAACCATGCCCCCATTGCCACGGCTGTAGATATAGGTCTTTTGAGAATACGGCTAAACGACCGATGGTTAACGGTGGCTCTTATGGGCGGTTTCGCTAGAATAAGTAATAATGAGATCACCATTTTAGGAAATGGTGCGGAAATTAGTACTGACATTGATCCACAAGAAGCTCAACAAACTCTTGAAATAGCTGAAGCTAACTTGAGTAGAGCTGAGGGTAAGAGACAAGCAATTGAGGCAAATCTAGCTCTCAGACGAGCTAGAACACGAGTAGAAGCTGTCAAAGTGATTTCCTATTAGTAGTCAATACATTCAATCAAAATCAAAAGAGTTCTTTATTATACACTAAACACTGCATCTTGATTCCACAAATTGAACACAATGAAGTCTAATTTGATTAATCTGATGATATAACGAAAAAAAAAGAGGATGGGTAGAAAAACTTATTAGATACCATGGAATCCGGTATCTAATAAGTTCTACCTACTATTGGATTTGAACCAATGACTCCCGCCGTATGAAAGCAATACTCTAACCACTGGGTTAAGTAGGTCATTTATCACCACAAAAAGGGTCTCCATCACTTCGATGGATTTTAGGTAAAATATGTATTCTAAGCAATATAAATCTTTTACCAGTAAACATAAACGGATCAGAGAGTTATCATGTAGGATTATGGGATACCCTTCTTGACAAGAAATTGTCTCTATGTTAAAATGGTTATGACAAGGGCTATAGCTCAGTTAGGTAGAGCACCTCGTTTACACGTGCGCCAATGTTTTTCAAGGGAGCCCATTATGCAATGACCATAATTGATCTTTTTGAGAAGTCGATGTCTTACTCCGTAGATTCGAGAGAACAAGAGAAAAATAGCCTGACAAATTTGGTTTGATCCGGTTCAGGTGCGAATTCCGGTGACAAATCAAATAGAACTTGCCATTGTAAGGTAAATACTCAGTCCATTCAATGCCAGGCATAATGAGTATAAGGATCTCAAAAGAACCTCTTTTCGTCCTATGAGCTTTTAGGTGTATGAAGTCTCATATTTGACTCTTGCAGCGGAGCGATAGAGACTGCATTTCACTTAGGTTGATCCAGGCCGAAGGCAGACCTAAATAAAGGTCACCCTTCTTTGAAAAACTTTGGTATTGCTCCTAGATCAGGATATAAATAATGAATCAGAGCACATGGAGCCATCTCATTATCTTCTTATCTTCCTCTAAAGAAAAAATATGGTGGACTAACTGATCTTTACATCAGTTGATGAAAGAGCCCAATGCAACAAAATGCATGTTGGGTCTTTGAAACAGTTCGAATCATTTCGATAATAATCAGTTTTCTCTGTTTTACCGAGAAGGTCTACGGTTCGAGTCCGTATAGCCCTAATACATTCCATTTTTGTTTTGTATAGAAATTTGAGTAGTAGTAGGAACAAGAAAATAAACACAATAATTCATTCCAATCATTCCAACCCAACGGACCCAATTGGTATTTGTCAAATCTCGGATCAAATACCCATCTCTCTTCATCTACTTTCATGAATGAATTACATATGATATTTTTCGTTTATCGAATTGTTCGATAATGTGTGATTCTTTCTATTCTACTTTTAACTATTCTTTTTAACTATTCTTTTCTATTTTAACTATTAGAAGGATCTTCTATTATTAGGAGTCTCTTATGTTATGTCGATCGTTCACGATTCTGTCGAATCTACCACTTTGTATTATCTTTCATTGTGTAGGTTTGCTATAAAAATAGAACAAACCTTTTTCTTGTATCGAAATCTAACTCATTGGTGGGTCTTACGAAGTTTTATTGTCGTAACAAAACAAACAAGTATTTTGGTTCATTCCAAAACGTGATTTTAGTACTTTCTTTTCATATTTTTCATATGATAGAAATTCATATCATATAAATAATAGACTATATTTCTTTATTTCTTTTTCTTCTTTTTTTTTTCATTGTTTTGAATTGAATTGAAAATCTTAATTGAAAATTCTAATTCAAATGGAATAATTCAGACTATTCCACATTTATAGGAGTACTTTTATGTTTCTGCTTCACGAATATGATATTTTCTGGGCATTCCTAATAATATCAAGCGTTATTCCTATCTTGGCATTTGTCATTTCTGGAATTTTAGCCCCGATTAGGGAAGGTCCAGAAAAGCTTTCTAGTTATGAATCAGGTATAGAACCCATGGGGGATGCTTGGGTACAATTCCGAATTCGCTATTACATGTTTGATGTTTGCTCTAGTTTTTGTTGTTTTTGATGTTGAAACGGTCTTTCTTTATCCATGGGCAATGAGCTTTGATGTATTGGGTGTATCTGTATTTATAGAAGCTTTCATTTTCGTGCTTATCCCAATTGTGGGTTCAGTTTATGCATGGCGAAAAGGAGCGTTGGAATGGTCTTAGCTTTAGACAATCAAAAGAAAAGGGAAGGAAAGGATGGTATTGAAACAGTTATGAATTTGGTTGAGTTTCCATTACTTAACCAAACAACCCCCAATTCAATTATTTCAACTACATCGAATGATCTCTCGAATTGGTCAAGACTTTCCAGTTTATGGCCACTTCTCTATGGTACCAGTTGTTGTTTCATTGAATTTGCTTCATTAATAGGCTCGCGATTCGACTTTGATCGTTATGGGTTGGTGCCAAGATCGAGCCCAAGGCAAGCAGACCTCATTTTAACAGCCGGAACAGTAACAATGAAAATGGCTCCCTCTTTAGTAAGATTATATGAGCAAATGCCTGAACCAAAATATGTAATTGCTATGGGAGCCTGTACTATTACAGGAGGGATGTTCAGTACTGATTCTTATAGTACTGTTCGCGGAGTCGAATTCCTGTGGATGTCTATTTGCCAGGCTGTCCGCCTAAGCCAGAGGCAATTATAGATGCTATAACGAAACTTCGTAATAAGATATCCCGAAAAATCTTTGAAGATAGAACTGTGTATCAACAGGAGAATCGATGTTTTACTACTAATCACAAGTTTTACCTTCGACGCAGTACGCATACTGGAAATTACGATCAAGGATTACTCTATCAATCACCATCTACTTCAGAGATACCTTTTGGATTTGAAAAAGATTTCAAATCCAAAAGGTCAGTATCTTCCTACGAATTAGTGAATTAGGCAGGGTTCCTTTGTGCAGAATAAGAAACAGCGGATCAATCATTAACAATTTCATTGTCAATGTGAAATATTCATACAAAAAAAATGTGGGAGAGATGAAGAAGATGCAGGTTCATTTATCTGATTGGCTAGTCAAGCATGAGCTAATTCATAGATCTTTAGGCTTTGATTGCCGAGGAATAGAGACTTTACAAATAAAAACCGAGGATTGGGATTCCATTGCTGTCATTTCATATGTATATGGTTACAATTATTTACGCTCCCAGTGTGCCTATGATGTAGCACCAGGCGGATTTTTAGATAGTGTGTATCACCTTACGAAAATACGGTATGGTATAGATAAACCAGAAGAGGTATGCATAAAAGTATTTGCTTCCAGGAGTAATCCTCAAACCTCGTCAGTTTTCTGGATTTGGAGAAGTGCTGATTTTCAGGAACGGGAATCTTATGATATGTTGGGAATTTCTTATGAGAATCATCCTCGCCTTAAACGTATCTTGATGCCTGAAAGTTGGATAGGCTGGCCCTTACGTAAAGACTATATTACGCCCAATTTCTATGAAATTCAAGATGCTCATTGATTGAAATTGAAATGAAATCTGGAGTCGTGTCATATAAGTAAAAAAGTGGTTTTTTCTCATTCAATGAGCATCTTGGCATTCCCCTTCTAGATGAAACAGAGTAACTGGACTTTCATTCGTATTGTGGAGGGAGGGGCTAAAATAAAAAAAGAAAAAGAGGCTCTCATTGCTCTTCCCCAATTGGGAAGATATCATCTAATATACATTTCGTATGAGCAGAAAAAATAGGATTAGTCAAAAGAATTCTGTACCATGAACTTTGTACCGCGCACATCACTTAGTGGGGACCCCAGAAAGTAACTTGAGCAAGAGTGACAAAAAAATAGAAAATTTGAAAGAAAAGACAGAAGAGACGAAATGAAGAAATGTAAAATGCGAAGAATAGGAGTTTATTTGTACTGTGTCTGAAATACATCCTTTCTATTCCTATCCTTCTACTCTTTGATTAAATCCTTTTAGCTAATTTTTTTTAGCTATTAGATTTGAGATATATACGAAAATTGAACATACTTTTGGAATAAGAAAAGTATGAAAAGAGAGGAAAAAATAAAAATGAAAAAGAAAGTAAAGAATATCTATCCCGATCCGTCTCAATGAATTAATTTCATTTTTATGAGGTATGAATATCTATCCGATACATTATTCACGTGTCAGGAACCAGATTTGAACTGGTGACACGAGGATTTTCAGTCCTCTGCTCTACCAACTGAGCTATCCCGACCATTTCCCGTGCATCATCCTAGCAGAGTACTTATATCTATGTCAATGAAAAGAACTAAAAAATAAAATATTAACAAATTGGACCTAGCCCCTGAATTTCTTAGATCTTCAAAAAGAAGACTTTTTTTTTTAAATGTAAGGAAAAAAATATGGATTATGAATGATTCAATTTGTTTAAACTGAGCCACTGATGAAAAAAAAGAGGATGAGGATAAATAAAGAGCGAGGAAGTAAAATGGGCTTTTATTGGGGATAGAGGGACTTGAACCCTCACGATTTCAAAATTCGACGGATTTTCCTATTACTATAAATTTCATTGTTGTTGGTATTGACATGTAAAATGGGACTCTCTCTTTATTCTCGTCCGATTAATCTTCAAAAGATCTATATCAAACTCTGGAATGAATCATTTGATCACTGAATATTCGAATTCGATTCTTTTTTCAACTTCAATTTTTCATAGATTTTTGGATCTCTATCGTTCTAATTAATAGAGGGTTTCTATAGATCCTTATCTCATACTATTACTCATACTCATATTAATATAATAGTAATAGAAATAAGTAATAGTAATATAAATAAGAAATAAAGAATATAGAAAATCATATAGAAATATGATTCTATTATTAGATTCTAGAATAATTAGAATAATAGAATATATATATAATAGAAATAGAAGATTTCTATTTTCATATATAGAGAGGATTCGATTCGATCTAAGATTTGGGTTGTGATTCATCGTTTGCTATGTCAGTGTGTATACGTACGTATTAGGCATATAAGGTTATACTTTATGTCATTTCGATAGAAGTATTTTAGCTACTAACGTAACGTAGTCAATTTCATTCGTTAGAACAACTTCCATCGAGTCTCTGCACCTATCCCTTTTTATTCTCATTTTCCATCGTTTTTTCTCTCAAAACAAAGATTTGGCTCAGGATTGCCCTTTTTTAGTTCCAGGGTTTCTCTGAATTTGGAAGTTACCACTTAGCAGGTTTCCATACCAAGGCTCAATCCAATCAAGTCCGTAGCGTCTACCAATTTCGCCATATCCCCCTTCCTTTACTTTGAGACAAGGATTCAGTTGTAATTCCATCCACCTCTTTCATTTATCTTGGCACTATTGAATTCATTAGGTAATGATTCCTATATCGAAAAAATGTATGCTGCTATTTTCTTTTTTTGCCCACCCTCTATTCTATATTCTATCATTTCATCTCTATTGGATGAACTCTATTTGTTTCAATACGACGAAATAATTCTATCATTGATGTATCCGCAATTCAATATGGATAGATATATCCCACATATATATATGCCTTTCCTCCTCCTTCATTTTTACAGTGCAGTTTGTAATAGTGGAACGGTCGATATTCATTCTTTTTTTTTTTCATTTTGAATTCTAATTTGATTGATATATTGATATTTTATTTTCATATAATATGGAATTGAATTTCTATTTAGATATCTAATATATCTAGATCTAAATAGTTTTCTTTTCTAAATAGAAAAAGAGAATCTAAAATATATAACTAATAACTAAGAAATAGAAGAAATTGAAATAATCAATAAATGAAATAAAAAAATAAGAAGAATCACTAGGTAATAGCTAAGATCCGATAGTTTCCTGTATTCCTATATACTATTGCTCTTATATCCGCCCGCTTAGCTCAGAGGTTAGAGCATCGCATTTGTAATGCGATGGTCATCGGTTCGATTCCGATAGCCGGCTCTTTTTCTTTATCGATTTTTTTATTTCCATGATTGAAAATCTCTACTCTCGCTTTCTCTAAATGTCGGATCACCAATCTATTATGTGATGGTAACTTGCAGCTATAGCTATGAATAAAAAAGTTGACTAGAACAATTAGATCTTTACAGAAGAGATTGGAAAACGTAACCTTTGCTTGAATTTCCTATATATAAAAAAAATCCGAATATTGATAAAATTTATTTTATTCTGTTTTGTAGGACTTTAGTAAATTGAGTTTTGCTTTGCTGATCCTTGAGTTCAGTCTTAATTTCTATTTTTTTTTTTCAAATAAAAGTGAATCAAAAAGGAGCCTTTATATTTATATGTCTCGTTACCGAGGACCTCGTTTCAAAAAAATACGCCGGCTGGGGGCTTTACCGGGACTAACTAGTAAAAGACCCAGATCCAGAAGTGATCTTCAAACCCAATTGCGCTCTGGAAAAAGATCACAATATCGTATTCGTTTAGAAGAGAAACAGAAATTGCGTTTTCATTATGGTCTGACAGAGCGACAATTACTTAAATATGTGCATATTGCTGGAAAAGCCAAAGGGTCAACAGGCCAGGTTTTACTACAACTACTTGAGATGCGTTTGGATAACATCCTTTTTCGATTAGGTATGGCTTCGACCATTCCTGGAGCCAGACAATTAGTTAACCATAGACACATTTTAGTTAATGGTCGTATAGTGGATATACCAAGTTATCGTTGCAAACCCCGAGATATTATTACTACGAAGGATAAAGAAAGATCGAAAGCTCTGATTCAAAATCATCTTGTTTCATCCCCCCACGGGGAATTGCCAAACCATTTGACTATTGACTCCTTACAATATAAAGGATTTGTAAATCAAATAATAGATAGTAAATGGATCGGTCTGAAAATAAATGAGTTATTGGTCGTAGAATATTATTCCCGTCAGACTTGATTCTAACGAAAAGAAAAAAGCAAGGTTCATACCAATTTTGATTCCTTTCGCTGAAGTAAATAGAGTACCTTGTGCCCTGTCTCATTCACGTATAAAAAAAGGATCGGCAATAGAATTCTTTTTCTTTTTTTCTTCTTTATCAATACGATATTTTTATTTGTTTTTTACCTATCACAGGGATTAATTAGGGATAGAGAATCTCTATTAATTAAGTAAATAAGGGTCTTACCGTTAGAATAATGATATCGATTCTTATTTTATTTGATACATTGTAGTCGGTAACGTTGATGAATGAAAAGAAACGGAGAGAGAGGGATTCGAACCCTCGGTAAACAAAAGTCTACATAGCAGTTCCAATGCTACGCCTTGAACCACTCGGCCATCTCTCCTACAGAATGTTATTCTTGACCAAAACCCGAATGAATAGCGAGTCCTTCATCTTAATTGTAGTACATGTATAACCGCTCGATGGTTTTATAATAAGAAATTTCTTTTCCAATTAGTCTGTTTTTATGTTATTTTGTACTTTACAATTCCTTTTTTTGTGGGATCGTTTTCCCCGAAGGGGGATGAGAAGAATTATAGAATGAATTGCTAATTATGCCTAGATCTCGAATAAATGGAAATTTTATTGATAAGACCTCTTCAATTGTAGCCAATATTTTATTACGAATAATTCCGACAACTTCAGGAGAAAAAAAGGCATTTACCTATTACAGAGATGGTGCGATTTGATTTTTTCTTGTTTTTTTTACCCCTCAGTTTTACGAGAAAAAGAACGTATTTAATTTAGGAATAGAAAAAAACAAATTAGTAAAAGAAACCTACGCTTGGTGAAGGTGAAGTTTAGAGATAGATCAATTCCTTCTGTCGTGTATCCTCGATTGATGCAGCCTTAGATGCTTCAATTATCAATTTAAGTATTGAGCGAAAGGTTACATCTATAGGTTCTGTATTGGAGGTCAATACTACTTCATTTAGTACCAATAGGTGGCATCGGGGAAAAAGCACTACACCTAGGAATCAACAACATAAAAACTTTGTTATAAATAACCCTTTTCCTTATCGGTATCGGGACTAAAAAGAATGGTTAGGAAAACAAAGATCCATCTTATTCGTACTTTTGGTACCCGTATAACCATCAAAGACCGTTGAAGTGACTAATTCCTGGAAATCGTAAGCGTTGAGTACAAAGAAATCTTTGGAGTTACCATTTTTATCTAGCACTAATATGATTGGTGTTAAGAAAAAACCTCTTGTGGGAAGGCTGGCTAGAAATTTCTTGTAAAAATACCAGCTCCTGTCAGTTCATAATGAGAATAGTGAAATTTTGATTACATGAATTATTCCTCTTAGTACTATGCACAGAAGGGAGGAGCCGTATGAGATGAAAATCTCACGTACGGTTCTGGAACGGAGATTCTTTTACTAGAATGAACGACCGTAACGGATGTTGGCTCAATCCGAAGGAAATTATGCAGAAGCTTTACAGAATTATTATGAAGCTACGCGATCAGAAATTGATCCCTATGATCGAAGTTATATACTCTATAACATAGGTCTTATACACACAAGCAACGGAGAGCATACAAAAGCTTTGGAATATTATTTCCGGGCACTAGAACGAAATCCATTTTTACCACAAGCTTTTAATAATATGGCCGTGATCTGTCATTACGTGCGACTATCTTCACTATAGAAAGAAAAAAAAATATTGAATCGTCTAGTAAATACTAGAAAAAAGATAGGCTTTCTACATATGAATCGTCCAAAGTAACGATTTTTATCAGCTGTAGCAAGGAAAAAGACTTCGCGAGAACCAAAAAAATCGGAAGAAATAGGTATGGCCTATATACTATACTCTATGGATAAAGAGTCGAATTGATAGAGAAAGCACCGTAAAGATCCATTAGTAAGCTATTATTTGGTAAATACAGTTAAGAACTGCTTACTTATGTCATGATATGGGTGAGATATCAACTTATGTAATAGAGTTGATCTACTAAAGTATTGAGCAGCGGTGTAGCATCAGATCCCAAAGATAGTAAGTTCTTTTTTCTTAACGGAGGAAAGTCTTTTTCAAATATTCTATATATTCTATATAAATAGAAATCTCATATAACATATATGAAATACGAAATCGAGATAGTTACCTTTCAGAAAATTAGAACGATATCAGGGGATATCTATGCTTCATTCTTCTGAAGGTGGGAGAAAAGAGAAAACTAATCATTCATCCAAATTAGATTTGGAAACTTATGCAATAAACATCTTCTGGTTAACCCAAGAGAAAATAGAATAGATTGATGATAAATTGAATTCAGTTAGCATAGGATAGATTAATAGAAGATGGGACGCAAAAAGAATCGATTGCTGAGCCGTATGAGGTAGGAAACTCTCAAGTACGGTTCTAAGGGAGGGAATTTACTAACCTATTCCGACCGGGGAGAACAGGCCATTCTACAA